GCTGAAGTCTTTGGCCTTTCCTTCTCCGCGCCCGCTCACGCTTCGCTGACCTATCGCGTGGTAAAGAGAAGAAAGTACGAAAGAATAGTAAACGGAGCACACCGCAGAAAGATTCTAAATATGAGAAATCCCCTTTTTTTTCGATAAGAAGGAAATGAAGAACAGGAACGAAACGAAATAAGGCCTTTCTAGCTCTAGTTTCGGATGAGCTTCTCCCAATTATGTCTGGTAATAGAATAGGTCGGCTTGCTCTGACCAAGACTCCGCTTTTTGCTCCGTCCGTGGAGCGTATGAATTTCCTGGAATGTAGATAGACCAAAAGAGGGAATGAAGGGATAGGAATAGGAATTATAGTACCATTAGAAGAAGGGGCACCTGTGGGAACATCTCTACTGACGAACCATTTCAATAGTACGGGTGCTGCCGTGCCACGAGGCACGACCATGGAAGTAATGAAAAAGAAAAAGTTATGTAGTTGCACCATCTGTTCTATCCGTTCGAGTTTTGCTTCTATAGAGAAGATGAGACGCTCAAAATGAAAGTGTTCGCAACGCATACCGAAAGGGTACCAATGAAGCCGACCATTAATGACTAGTTCGAAGACCAAGAGCGGTCTGATCCAAAAATAAAGCGTGACCTTTAAGGTAGGGGTAATCCGAACTTGAGGCGGAATCCCTCATCGGTAAAAGTGGGAGTAGAATTCACGGTAGATTTGTGAATTTCTACCGCTTTGCTTTATATCCTGAATAAAGAAATTCAGACTCCCATCCATGATATCCCGCTGAAAGGAATGTTGCAAAGAGCCCACCGGCTCCACCTTACCCTCAAGGAAGTCGTACGCCTCCCTCCGGATATTCGTATATGGAGAAAGTTCCATGATACGAGAAAGATTTTGCTCACCAAGCATAAGATTGAAGAGCCTATCTTGCAATAGACCCTTTCTTTCTAATACTGTGAGTTCAAAATATTCCATATCCAGGATGTTCCTATAATGGGGAACATTGAGAGCTTGATCCAAGTGATCGCGAACAAGCCCCTCATACTCCCCAGGATTATTCTGGGGAGGAAGGTTGTAGTAATCACGGCTCTGGAGACTTCGTATGCGAGCATAAATCTCAGCTTCGTTCTCTCGGCTGCGATTTCGGCTCTAAACGTAGCCAATGATTCACTGCTCGAGGAAGACTCCAAAGCCGGAAGACTTGTTGCATTTCCACTTTCACTCGATCCGGAAGAGACTTGCCAAATTAAAGCGCTTGTCATTCCTGCCAGCAGAGAAAAAAAAACAAAAAGATCTAGCTAAAGTACAGAATAAGCAAATGAGAATGAGAATTACGAAGAAAAGAACTCTTCTTTCTCTTCGAAACTCTCATTCGATAAATCAGGATTAAAGTGACTAAAAGTAAGAATCAAGTTATGATGGTGGAAATTCTGGGGCAGCCGTACGTTCCTAGAAAACGTCCGACAAATACAGCCGTCCCGAACAGAGGAAAAACCCTCCGACATCAATTTCGAAGTGAATTTATCCAGTTGAGGCATCTTGATTGAGAATAAAGGATTCCCCCCTAGGGTTTTAAGGGTGGTAACGCGCTACTACTTAAACTACTTATGTGAATTCTACTTACGCTAAATAAAAAAAAGAAATGTAGCTCCCTGTTAGGATCGACAATTGAGAGAAGGGCCCCATTGGAGGATGGGTCCCGAGCGGTTTTGCATTGAGTTTTCTTTTAGTGGGAGTGAGGGAACGGACTCATCGCTCTCCTGCCGTGAGTCCTTAAAGGCGGGAGAGAGTAGAGCATACTAGGTAGTTACCGAATGCCCCAAAGCATCTTCCTTTTAGGACCGGCGCTAGACTTCCTCTCTTTTCTATAAGATATAAAAGGCGAAATTGATGCTCTTAACTACCCCTTTTTCTTTTAAAAAACGGAACGAATCGTCGATTTAAAACTGAACTAACCCTTTTTGCCCGCCCACTTACCCCTTCTTCATGATCCGGCTTGTCCGTTATATGAGAATACCTTTGCTCGAAATGGATTCCGTTAGCGCCAAACTGAATATGATGCCTGCTACTGTGACTTCCAGTGCTCTTGCCCTATTTTGGCTCCCACTCCCACTAGTTCCTGGTCCCTCCAGCTTCAGGTTGTTTTCATGAGTGCGAAGAAAGCGGACTCCTTTTCAATAGAAAGGAAGAAAAATAAAAGAAATAAAAAAATATAACAGAAGCCAGAAATCACACCGCATAGATGAAATGGAACAATAAATGAAGAAAACCTGAACGGATAAACAATAATTCAAGCCTTTTTGAAGCTCGAAAAAAGCCGGAAAATTGTAAATGAAGCTTACATCACCTAACCTAAAAGGATTTGTGCATATTTTGAAAAACAACCTAAATCTAAGACTACCCATCAATCATCCAACACAACCAACTATTCAGAAAAGAGAAATGAATTACAGAACTCAGTGAGTGAAATAATATGGCGATCCAAAATAATAAAAGACCTAG